AGTTGTAGACATGAAAGCGTAGGAACTCAACGGGATTCCCTTCTTTCTTTGTCTGATTCGAGGGGAAAGGGCCCGTTGGGTTCTTGTTCTTAAGAAGCAGGGTTTTCTTTTGTCTAAATGACAAAGTGGATTTCTTTTTCTGTTGTTTCACAAAACGCCATAATTTTTATTTGATGATGCTTTTGAAAAATGAACTTAACTTCATTGATTGATTCAGAACATTTCTTCCTCGATCATGGGTACTTACCAAGTTATAACAGGGGGGAATTGCTCAATTTCCTGGATTATATATATTTCTGTAGATATATATATATTTCTGTAGATTAGATATCCTTTCTATACTATACTCTTACCCTATTTTATTTTTTTATTTTAATACCTCAAAAAAAAATTTCAAATTTTTAGAAGTTCATTGAATCAGTTTTCTTTTTTGTTTGTCCATTACTTTATTGTACATAATAAATCGAAAAAAGTTCTGATACATCCGGAAAACCGAAACCAAGCCTAGGAAGTTTTGACGAACAGGATCGAAAATCATTACTCTTTCGACCCAAGATAAGGGGTGTAGAAAATTCCCTTTCTTGGGTCGAAGATTTCTTGTGTCGAAGACTAGGAAGACAAAAAACGCCTCATATAATTATTTGTTCCCCACATTTATAGCCCGTTCGCGTACCCGCTTACTTAATGCTAATATCTATTTATATTATATTTCAAATATAAAAATTTTGATACATTTTATTTATGACATTGAACTCTGGCAATAGTAACATAGTCGTACCAATTCAATTTGGCTCCAAAAAACAAGGAAAGGGGTGGTAAACTCATAAAGTCAACTAAAACAGTCTTCTTCAAAAAAAAAATCTACCTAATTATGACATGACTAGGAATGCGGTACAAGGGATTTCCCGAGCTTGTAGAAAAAGAGCAAGTAAATAAAAGGTTTTTCAGAATTTTTTTTTTGATCATACATAAATAATTGACAACAAAAAATTTGTTCTTTTTACGAACCTGATGTTGATAAACCCGCGAGTCTAGAAATTCATTTCAGCCAATTGAACCTTCTCGAACTGTTTCTTTTTAAGAACCAAAAATATTTGCGCCAAAATAACAGATGCCAAGAAGAACAAAAGACCTTGGACACGTAATGGATCTTGCAGTACTATTTCTGCATCTCCCTGACCAAATCCACCCACATTAGGATTACTCGTTAATGGTTGATCAAATTTGATGGATTCACCCTCTGAAACAAGAAGTTCTGGTCCTGGGGGGATAATATCAACCACTTGACGTCCATCCGCGGGATCTGTTATGGATATTTCATATCCCCCCTTTTCTTTTCGTATGATTTTACTTACTACGCCCGCCCCTGTAGCATTATAAACCGTATTGTTACTCTTGCTTCCGTCGGGATAAATCTGACCCCTTCCCCTATTCCCCCCTACGTATATAGGATATTTTAAAAAGTGAACATCTTTCTTAGTAGTGGGGTCGGGGGAAAGAATAGGAAAGGCGATTTCACTATATTTCTGACCGGGGACAGGCCCTATCACAAGAATATTTTTGTTATTCGGGCGGTAGCTCTGAAAAGACAAATTGCCTATCTTTTCTTTCATCTCAGGAGAAATACGGTCGGAAGGAGCTAATTCAAAACCCTCCGGTAAAATAAGAACAGCCCCCACATTCAAACCCCCCTTCTTACCATTAGCAAGAACTTGTTTCACTTGCTTATCATAAGGAATTCTAACAACTGCTTCAAATACAGTATCAGGAAGTACTGCTTGTGGAACCTCAATATCCACGGGCTTACTAGCCAAATGGCAATTGGCACATACAATACGCCCAGTCGCTTCTCGCGGATTTTCATAACCCTGCTGCGCAAAAATGGGATATGCACTTGAAATGGATGTCCGGGTTATGATATATACCACGAGCGATACGGAAATAGATCGAGTAATCTGTTCCTTTATCCAAAAAAAAATATTTCTAGTTTGCATGGTCTAATCATTGATCCGAAAATTTCTACAATAAATTGGGTAGGTCACTAGTATAGTTCCCTATCCACGATTCTGCTATTTACTTTATTGGAATCATTTTATGGGAATACGATAGGATGAAAATCCTCCAAATAGGAAGTTTTTTATGTAGAACTACAAAGTAAGAAAGATTCTAATTGGATTAGATTAATATCGCTAGATCGTTTATCAATCATTCATTGAATGATAAATAACTACAAGTGAAGGAGATACGCGATTTAAATAACGGAAAATCCAATATTTAAAAATAGTATCGAGAATAACTGGAAAAGTGGAAACAAGACCAGATATAATTTGATCATTATGAATAAACCCAAAATCTTTGTAGACAGAATCAATCATTAGTTCCCAACCGTGGGGCGAATGAAATCCGATACATAAATCGGTTAATAAAAGAATCAAAAAAGCTTTGACTGTATCACTTAAATTAGATAGGAATTCCTGAGCCCAAGAGTTAAGAATAACGAGTTCTTCATTCCCTAAAATAGAATAGCCGCTTAGAATAATAAAACAGATTATATTTGTTGAGAAGTGCAAAATCGTATGGATACGACCTTCATTATGTATCTTGATTAATTGAATCGTTTCTTTGTGGATTCCTATAGGAAGCTTTTGTAGATGTGTCTTCGAATATTCTTTAATCATTTCTTCCAAAAAGAGGATTTCCTCCAATTCTATGAACTTTTCTAGAATACTTTTTTCTTGAATATCATTCAAAAAAATTTCGGATTGACCAGCATTCGACCAATTAGTAACCCAAGATTCCATACTTTTAGTAAATAATAGAGAAATCCACCAAGGTAAAAATACTATAGATGTAAAATACAAAAGAGGAGTAAAGGCTTTCTTTGTTGCCATTTATCACCTGTGAATTTTTAATTAACCCACTTCATTCTATGTGATCGAATATTTCTTTCAAACATGAGTTCTAGACAAGGTATCAAATCTATGAATCGATTTTATTTTTATTTGTTTGAATCGAGAAAGAATACAGAAATAGACTCGGCTTCGAATTAAAATGAAGAAATAAGCCCAAATCGTGTTTCAAAATATCTCAATTCAGCAAATTCCAAACAAGTATTTCTTTTTGATGAATGACCTAAAAAGTACTTTCTTTAACTTTAAGGAATGAATATTATTGAGATTTTGAGACGAAAGAACTCCCTTTCTATCAAAATATCCAATATTTCGAAAAAATTCCAACGAAAGAAGAAACTAAAGGGTCGGTTGACAAAACCCAAAAGGAAATAATTGACAAGATATGATTTATCTGCATCTAAAGTATCACTTCCAACAAATATTGAACTTAAAAAAAAAAGAACAATTCCTTTCTTTCGAAATCGTTTGATATATGAAATGGATTGAATCTAGTAGTTCAATTTCTTACTTGTTTCAATTGAGTTGCATGAATTTGGATATGCATAAAAAACCACAAAAAGTTGTTTTGTTTTATGGTTGTTCTATATACGTCGACTTTGGCTGGACTGAACGTTCTGGCGAAACTTCAGTTAAGTTATAGAAAAAAGAGGATTCTTGCATTTTTTCTCTCCTGCCGAGAAAGCATTCATTTTTCAGACCCAGCTTTTTTTCTCAAAAGACTTCAATTGGTACGCGCAAGAAATAGGCCAATTCCGCGGCTTTTTTTTCAATTTCTCGCGGAGTCAAATTCTCATCAGTACGGGTCAACGGAATAGCCCCTCGGCCCCGGATGTCCATATAAAGGACACGGCGGGCATAAATACCCTCTTTAACTTCTATTCTAACGGATTGAATATCTTTTATAAGGAATCGGAGGAATATACGACGATTTTTTCCAGGAAATCCCCAACGAAAAATACACACCTTTCCTTCCCTTCTATCGAATCGATCATAACCACTACCTACATTCCAGGAAATGGTGCACCACAAATAGGAACTAATAAAGATACCCGCGATCCCGTAGAAAGACATCACGATCCCTTGCGGAAAAAAAATGATTTGTTGAGGCGGAACAAAAGATATGAAATTTTTACCAAGATAACTGGAAGTTCCAACCAATAAGAATCCTAATGAACCTAAAAAAACGATAAGGGCCCAGCAAAAATTACTTAGTTTTCGAGACCCCGTTATAAGTTCTATCCATATATGTTCTGATCGCCAACTCATACTTGATCCGATTGCATTTTATTGGAATTGAGAGAATACCCCAAATGATTTTGACTTTACTTTATTTTGTTTCCGAAGGAACTTTCATCAACTAGCACTAGTTTAGTATGAACTAGCACTAGTTTGATGAGAACCTTTAGGAGTAATTCATCAAATTGGTTAGATCTAAAATAATACCATACCCTTCGCAGGATCCCAATATACATTATTGATATACATATAGATCCACCAAACATTTTCGGCATCGGGCGATCCTGATCTATTTAAAACTAGCTAGAATTCATTTACCCATAGATCATTTTCTTCCGGCATAAGAGCTTTTTCTTTTATGTTCGGCGGAAATCACATGTTATACCATATTTCATTTCCCGCAATAAATATCTGTGTTATGCTACAAGTCTAAGTTTCCAAAAAAACGGATAAGGTTGGGCCCCTCCGATCTAAACAATCTTGTTTTTTTGAACATGAAGAAATAAAGAAGCCATTGCAATTGCCGGAAATACTAGGCCTACTAAAGGCACAAAAATAGAGGGAAAATAAAAAGTTGTCATAAAATGGGTACCTCGATTTACTATTTGTATTTGCACCTGTTTTTTTATTAAATATCATATTTTATATTGATTATAATTAAGAATTCTAATTATTAGAAATTCGCAGTTATTATTAATTAATTCAATTTGAAAATTCTTATTCGATATACAAGTATCTACATATCTAATCTAAGTGATACACTAAGTCGAAATAAGTCCAAGGAACGTAGAATTCAATAAATGGACTTATTCATCTATCTACATGAAAGATATGTATGATAATCAACTTGAT